ATTTCGAAATCGAGAGATGTCTACCGGGGGAGGTTCTATCAGACAACAATTAGCCAATCTAGATTTACGAATGATTATAGATTATTCATTGGTAGAATGGAAAGAATTGGAGGAAGAGGAACCCACAGGGAATGAATGGGAAGATCGAAAAGTTGGAAGAAGAAAAGATTTTTTGCTTAGACGCATGGAATTGGCTAAGCATTTTATTCGAACAAATATAGAACCAAAATGGATGGTTTTGTGTCTATTACCAGTTCTTCCTCCTGAGTTGAGACCAATCTATCATATAGATGAGGATAAACTAGTGACCTCGGATATTAATGAAATATATAGAAGAATTATCTATCGGAATAATACTCTTACAGATCTATTAACAACAAGTATAGCTACGCCAGAAGAATTAATAATATCTCAGGAAAAATTGCTACAAGAAGCCGTGGATGCGCTTCTTGATAATGGAATCTGCGGACAACCTATGAGGGATGATCATAATAGAATTTACAAGTCGCTTTCAGATGTAATTGAAGGCAAAGAAGGAAGAGTTCGCGAGACTCTGCTTGGTAAACGAGTCGATTATTCAGGGCGGTCAGTGATTGTCGTGGGCCCTTCACTTTCATTACATCGATGTGGATTGCCTCGCGAAATTGCAATAGAACTTTTCCAGGCATTTGTAATTCGTGACCTAATTAGAAAACATCTTGCTTCGAACATAGGAGTTGCTAAGAGTCAAATTCGGAAAAAAAAACCGATTGTATGGGAAATACTTCAGGAAATTCTGGATGACCATCCTGTATTGCTGAATAGAGCGCCTACTCTGCATAGATTAGGCATACAGGCATTCCTCCCCGTTTTAGTGGAAGGGCGTGCTATTTGTTTACATCCATTAGTTTGTAAGGGCTTCAATGCAGACTTTGACGGGGATCAAATGGCTGTTCATGTGCCTTTATCTTTAGAGGCTCAAGCAGAGGCACGTTTACTTATGTTTTCTCATATGAATCTTTTGTCTCCAACTATTGGAGATCCCATTTCTGCACCAACTCAAGATATGCTTAGTGGACTCTATGTCTTAACGAGTGGAAATCGTCGGGGTATTTGTGTAAATAGGTATAATCCATGTAATCGTAGAAACTATCAAAATGAAGATAATAACTATAAGTATACAAAAAAAAAAGAACCCTTTTTTTGTAATGCCTATGATGCAATTGGAGCTTATCGGCAAAAACGAATCAATTTAGGTAGTCCTTTGTGGCTGCGGTGGCGACTAGATCAACGTGTTATTGCTGCAAGAGAAGCTCCTATCGAAATTCACTATGAATCTTTGGGGACCTATTATGAGATTTATGGACACTATCTAATAGTAAGAAGTATAAAAAAAGAAATTCTTTATATATATATTCGAACCACTCTTGGTCATATTTCTCTTTATCGAGAAATAGAAGAAGCCATACAGGGGTTTTGGCAGGGCTGTTGTAATTCTATGCTACCAGCGGGAATTCGAGTCTCGCCGGGTTAACTAGGACTAGAATTGCGGAATTTCTACGTGAATCAAGATCTAGAAAAGGAAGTTTTCCAATCACTGACTCAAACCCATTGTCAAATTCTACTCAGCGCAACGCAATATGGAGGTACTGATGGCAGAACGGCCCACTCAGGTCTTTCACAATAAAGTGATAGACGGAACTGCCATGAAACGACTTATTAGTCGATTTATTGATCACTATGGAATAGGATATACATCACATATCCTGGATCAAGTAAAGACTCTGGGTTTCCGACAAGCTACCGCCGAATCCATTTCATTAGGAATTGATGATCTTTTAACAATACCTTCTAAAAGATGGCTAGTTCAAGACGCTGAACAACAAAGTTTTATTTTGGAAAAACACCATCATTATGGGAATGTACACGCGGTAGAAAAATTACGTCAATCGATCGAGATATGGTATGCCACAAGTGAATATTTGAGACAAGAAATGACTCCTAATTTTCGGATGACCGATCCTTTTAATCCAGTCCATATAATGTCTTTTTCGGGAGCCAGAGGAAATGCATCTCAGGTACATCAATTAGTAGGTATGAGAGGATTAATGTCGGATCCCCAAGGACAAATGATTGATTTACCCATTCAAAGCAATTTACGCGAAGGACTCTCTTTAACAGAATATATTATTTCTTGCTACGGAGCCCGTAAAGGAGTTGTGGATACCGCTATCCGAACATCAGATGCAGGATATCTCACGCGCAGACTTGTTGAAGTAGTGCAACACATTGTTGTACGCCGAACAGATTGTGGCACCGTTCGAGGTATTTCTGTAAGTCCTCGAAATGGAATGATGGCGGACAGGATTTTTATCCAAACATTAATTGGCCGTGTATTAGCAGATGATATATATATAGGTTCGCGATGCATTGCTACTAGAAATCAAGATATTGGGGTTGGACTTGTCAATAGATTCATAACTTTTAGAGCACAACCAATCTCTATTCGAACCCCCTTTACTTGTAGGAGTACATCTTGGATTTGTCAATTATGTTATGGCCGGAGTCCAGCTCATGACGACCTGGTCGAATTGGGAGAAGCTGTAGGTATTATTGCAGGTCAATCTATTGGAGAACCGGGCACTCAATTAACATTAAGAACTTTTCATACTGGCGGAGTATTCACAGGGGGTACTGCAGAACATGTGCGAGCCCCTTCTAATGGAAAAATAAAATTCAATGAGGATTTGGTTCATCCGACACGTACACGTCATGGACATCCTGCTTTTCTATGTTCTAGAGACTTGTATGTAACTATTGAGAGTGAAGATATTATACACAATGTGTGTATTCCGCCCAAAAGTTTTCTTTTAGTTCAAAACGATCAATATGTAGAATCAGAACAAGTCATTGCTGAGATTCGCGCAAGAACATCCACTTTGAATTTGAAAGAGAAGGTTCGAAAACATATTTATTCTGACTCAGAGGGCGAAATGCACTGGAATACCGATGTGTACCATGCACCTGAATTTACATATGGTAATATTCATCTCTTACCAAAAACAAGTCATTTATGGATATTATTAGGGGAGCCCTGGAGATCTAGTCTAGGCCCCTGTTCGATCCACAAGGATCAAGATCAAATGAACGCTTATTCTCTTTCTGTTAAGCGAAGATATATTTCTAACCCCTCAGTAACTAATAATCAAGTGAGACACAAATTTTTTAGTTCGTATTTTTCTGGTAAAAATCAAAAAGGAGATAGGATTCCTGATTATTCAGAACTTAATCGAATGACATGTACTGGTCGTTGTAATCTCAGATATCCGGGCATTCTCGACGGGAATTCCGATTTATTGGCAAAGAGGCGAAGAAATAGAGTCATCATCCCACTCGACTCGATTCAAGAAGGCGAGAACCAACTAATACCTTCTTCAGGTATCTCAATTGAAATCCCCAGAAATGCTATTCTCCGTAGAAATAGTATTCTTGCTTATTTCGATGATCCTCGATATATAAGAAAGAGCTCGGGACTTACTAAATATGAGACTAGAGAACTGAATTCAATCGTCAACGAAGAGGATTTTATTGAGTATCGAGGAGTCAAGGTATTTTGGCCAAAATACCAAAAGGAAGTAAATCCATTTTTTTTTATTCCCGTGGAAGTCCACATTTTGGCCGAATCTTCTTCCATAATGGTACGGCACAATAGTATTATTGGGGTAGATACACAAATCACTTTAAATAGAAGAAGTCGGGTAGGCGGATTGGTCCGAGTGAAGAAAAAAGCAGAAAAAATGAAACTGATAATCTTTTCTGGAGATATCCATTTTCCTGGAAAGACAAATAAGGCATTCCGATTGATACCACCAGGAGGGGGAAAACAAAATTCCAAAGAATACAAAAAATTGAAAAATTGGCTCTATATCCAACGAATGAAACTTTCCAGGTATGAAAAAAAGTATTTTGTTTTGGTTCAACCTGTAGTCCCATATAAAAAAACGGATGGTATAAATTTAGGAAGACTTTTCCCGGCGGATCTCTTGCAGGAAAGTGATAATCTACAACTTCGAGTTGTCAATTATATCCTTTATTACGACCCAATTCTTGAAATTTGGGACACAAGTATTCAATTAGTTCGGACTTGTTTAGTGTTGAATTGGGACCAAGACAAAAAGATCGAAAAGGCCTGTGCTTCCTTTGTTGAAATAAGGACAAATGGTTTGATTAGAGATTTTCTAAGAATCGACTTAGCGAAGTCACCTATTTCATATACTGGAAAAAGGAACGATCTGCCGGGTTCAGGATTGATCTCTGAGAATGGATCAGATCGCGCTAATGTCAATCCATTTTCTTCCATTTATTCCTATTCCAAGGCAAGGATTCAAGAATCCCTTAATCCAAATCAAGGAACTATTCATACATTGTTGAATCGAAATAAGGAATCTCAATCTTTGATAATTTTGTCATCATCCAATTGTTCTCGAATAGGCCCATTCAACGATGTAAAATCTCCCAATGTGATAAAAGAATCAATCAAAAAGGACCCCCTAATTCCAATTAGGAATTCGTTGGGCCCCTTAGGAACAGGCTTTCCAATTTATAATTTCGATTTATTTTCCCATTTAATAACCCATAATCAGATCTTGGTAACTAACTATTTGCAACTTGACAATTTAAAACAGATTTTTCAAATACTTAAATATTATTTACTGGATGAAAATGGTAAAATTTATAATCCCTATTCATGCAGTAACATCATTTTGAATCCATTCAATTTGAATTGGTATTTTCTCCATTACAATTATTGTGAAGAAACATCTACAATCGTTAGTCTTGGGCAGTTTCTTTGTGAAAATGTATGTATAACCAAAAAAGGACCGCATTTAAAATCAGGTCAAGTTCTAATTCTTCAAGTTGACTCTGTGGTAATACGATCAGCTAAGCCTTATTTGGCTACTCCAGGAGCAACTGTTCATGGACATTATGGGGAAATCCTTTACGAAGGAGATACATTAGTT